GGAAATCTCTATTAAACAAAAGAGTGAATTCTTGGGGAGTTTTTAGGAAATACTTTAAAATTTTATTAAATTATGAAATTTATAAGACAAGAAAAGATAATAACTACTAATACGAATAATAAAAGGGTGGATTATCGTATATATATATTTCATGTAGAAACATGTAGAAAGATGAATTAGAAACATGTAGAAAGATGAATAGGTCCATTTATTTATATATTTATTGTATTTTATTAATTAATATATATTTCTTAAAACATATACTTATAGACTCCCTATCCCTATTAAGTATATATATACTCACTTAGGTATACTTAGTATAATATAACAATTATATATGAATTATAAGATATCTTTATAACAATATAAGGATAAGGTTCAAATATAAAACAATAAATATAACAATAAATAACAGGTACAAATATTAAATCGAGGTACCCATTCTATGATAACTCTCAACAGTCTCCCCTCCATTTTTGTGCCTTTAGTGGGCTTAGTATTTCCGGCAATTGCAATGGCTTCTTTATCTCTTTATGTTCAAAAAAACAAGATTTTTTAGATACAACAAGGACAAATCTTATATATATATATATATTTTTTTTTCAAGACTTACTTGGATCATAACACGGATATCTAGTTAGTAAAATATGGTATAATATGCGGCTTCCTTCGGGCATAAGCTCTTATGTATGTGGAAACATGATAAATGAATTCTAACTATTTTCAAATAGATCGGGATCGGGGAGAATTGCTGAAATGTAAAGTCAATATATATGTATTAGGAAATCATATGAAAGGGATGTTATTATTTTAGTTTGGATCTAAGAAATTCGATGAATTATCCCTAAAGGTTCACATCATAATAGTGCTGGTTGATGAGAGTTACTTCGGAAACAAAAAAAAGTAAAAAAAAATTATTTTTGTTATTCTCCCAATTCCAATAAAATGCAACTAGGTCTAGTTAGAGTATGAGTTGGCGATCAGAACGTATATGGGTAGAACTTATAGCGGGGTCTCGAAAAACAAGTAATTTCTGTTGGGCCTTTATTCTTTTTTTAGGTTCATTAGGGTTTTTATTGGTTGGAACGTCCAGTTATTTTGGTAGGAATTTTATATCTTTATTTCCTTCTCAGCAAATAATTTTTTTTCCACAAGGTATCGTGATGTCTTTCTATGGGATCGCAGGTCTTTTTATTAGCTCCTATTTGTGGTGCACAATTTCGTGGAATGTAGGTAGTGGTTATGATCGATTCGATATAAAAGAGGGCATAGTGTGTATTTTTCGTTGGGGATTTCCTGGAAAAAATCGTCGCATATTCCTCCGATTCCTTATGAAAGACATTCAGTCCATCAGAATAGAAATTAAAGAGGGTATTTATGCTCGTCGTGTCCTTTATATGGAAATAAAAGGACAAGGAGCCATTCCCTTGACTCGTACTGATGAGAATTTTACTCCACGAGAGATTGAGCAAAAAGCTGCTGAATTGGCCTATTTCTTGCGTGTACCAATTGAAGTATTTTGAAAAAAGGAACTGAAGAATGAATACTTTGCAAGAGATAAAAAACTCAAGAATCATCTTTTTTTCTATAGCATAACTTAACTGAAGTTTCTTCAGAACGCTTACTCGAGCCAAAGCAAACGTATATGAAACAATTCTAAAACTAAATTGTTTATGTCCACAATTTTTTTTATGCGTATGTAAATCCACTTAACTCAATTCAGTAACAAATCTAAATGATAGATTCATCATATATCAAAACAAAACATTTCATCATAAAGTAAAGAATTTTTTTTCTAAATAGTTGATATTTTGATAGAACGGGAGTTCTTTCGTCTCGAAATCCGACTACTATTAATTTAATTTGAAGAGGGCTCTTTCTTATTCTATATTCTTTCTAAATTCAAGGACTAACCGCTGTACTGAATCACAAAAAAATCCGGAAATACATCGATGACTTGTAATAGAACTTATGCTTGATAGAAATATTAGTATCATATAGAGTCGACGAATGAGGTGCGTTCATTAAAAATTTTAAAATTCACAGACGAAAAAATGGCAAAAAAGAAAGTATTAATTTCCCTTCTATATCTTGCATCTATAGTATTTTTGCCTTGGTGGATCTCTCTCTCATTTAATAAAAGTCTGGAATCTTGGTTTACTAATTGGTGGAATACTAGGCAATCCGAAATTTTTTTGAATGATAGTCAAGAAAAGAGTATTCTAAAAGAATTCATAGACTTAGAGGAACTCTTACGTTTGGACGAAATGATAAAGGAATACCCGGAAACACATTTACAAAAGCCTCGCATCGAAATCTACAAAGAAACGATCCAATTGATCAAGATGCACAACGAGGATCGCATCCATACAATTTTACACTTATCGACAAATATAATCTGTTTCGGTATTCTAAGTGGTTATTCTATTCTAGGTAATGAAGAACTTGTTATTCTTAACTCTTGGTTTCAAGAATTCCTATACAACTTAAGCGACACAATAAAAGCTTTTTCTATTCTTTTATTAACTGATTTATGTATAGGATTCCATTCGCCCCACGGTTGGGAATTAATGATTGGCTCTGTCTACAAAGATTTTGGATTTGCTCATAATGATCAAATTATATCCGGTCTTGTTTCTACTTTTCCAGTCATTTTAGATACAATTTTTAAATATTGGATCTTTCGTTATTTAAATCGTGTATCTCCTTCACTTGTAGTGATTTATCATTCAATGAATGACTGAAAAGTGATCGAATGAGCCAATTATAATATTTGTTACTTTGTACATAAGCAAAACATTCAAAATTGTACTTACTACCCAGCCAAGGGATTCCTCCAATATTCCAGTAAAATTATTTATATTTAATATTTAAGTAAATAGCAAAATTATAGATAGGGAACTATACTTAGCGACCTACCTAATTTTATTGTAGAAATTTTCGGGATCAATGATTGGACCATGCAAACTAAAAATACCTTTTCTTGGATAAAGAAAGAGATTACTCGATCCATTTCCGTATCGCTCATGATATATATACTAACCCAGGCACCCCTTTCAAATGCATATCCCATTTTTGCACAGCAGGGTTATGAAAATCCACGAGAAGCGACTGGCCGTATTGTATGTGCCAATTGCCATTTAGCTAATAAACCCGTGGATATCGAGGTTCCACAAGCGGTACTTCCTGATACTGTATTTGAAGCAGTTGTTCGAATTCCTTATGATCTGCAACTGAAACAAGTTCTTGCTAATGGTAAAAAAGGAGCTTTGAATGTCGGGGCTGTTCTTATTTTACCCGAGGGGTTTGAATTAGCCCCTCCCGATCGTATTTCGCCCGAGATTAAAGAAAAGATAGGAAATCTGTCTTTTCAGAGCTATCGTCCCACTAAAAAAAATATTCTTGTGATAGGTCCGGTTCCTGGTCAGAAATATAGTGAAATCACCTTTCCTATTCTTTCCCCGGACCCCGCTACTAAGAAAGATGTGCACTTCTTAAAATATCCCATATATGTAGGCGGGAACAGGGGAAGGGGTCAGATTTATCCCGACGGGAGCAAGAGTAACAATAATGTTTATAATGCTACAGCAGCAGGTATAGTAAGCAAAATAATACGAAAAGAAAAAGGGGGGTACGAAATAACCATAGCGGATGCATCGGATGGACGTCAAGTGGTTGATATTATCCCTCCAGGACCGGAACTTCTTGTTTCAGAGGGCGAATCCATCAAACTTGATCAACCATTAACGAGTAATCCTAATGTGGGTGGATTTGGTCAGGGAGATGCGGAAATAGTACTTCAAGATCCATTACGTGTCCAAGGTCTTTTGCTCTTCTTGGCATCTGTTATTTTGGCACAAATCTTTTTGGTTCTTAAAAAGAAACAGTTTGAGAAGGTTCAATTGTCCGAAATGAATTTCTAGATCTGCGGATTTATCAACATCAAGCTCTAAAAAGAAACAAATTTTTGTTGGGAATTATGTATGATCAAAAAAATTTTGCTTATTTATATTCTTTATTCTACCTGATTTCGGGAATTACTTAATACCGCATTCCTGGTCATAGTATATTGTGAAGGCGACTGTTTTACTTAACTCTTCTTTATTTATTTTTTTTTTTCAATCCAAATTGAAACGGTATGATATAGAATGAATCAATAGTTTTCTATTTGACTAGAATCAAAACAAAAGATAAATAAGCGGAGAATAGAAACCTAAAGTATAAATGAGAGGAACAAAGGATTTTAGGGGAGATTGTTCGTCTCCTAGTCCTTGACACAAGAAACGGAATTTTACCCAACCCTTTCTTGTGTCGAATTAATAAAGATTCTCGATCCCGTTCGTAAAAAATGGATATTTGTAGTTTTCATTTTTTTTTTTTTTATAGGTTTATTTTATCATAACCCTTTTTTAGATTTCTTACGTAACATAGTGGTAGTGGACAAATAAATATAGGTCAATTTATTGAGCAATATAGAACTTCTTCAATTTCAACGAACTTATAAAAAAAAATTTCACTTTTATTAGATTAAATATTTATTAGATTAAATGGAGTAAGGTTCTATTCTATTAGTATAGAAAGGGTTTGCATGATATCTGATTGATAGAAATATATTCTATTTATATATAATTGTGAGTCATCCAAAAAGGGTAAATCGAGTGATTCCTTCTTTGTTTTAAGTCTTGACAGATACTATTGAGTAACAGATGTTCTGAATCAATTAACGAAGTTCATTTTTTAAAAACATCATCAGAAAAGGTGGAGGAAACATCTCTAAAAAAAAATATTATGATTATTAAGAACTCAACGGGACTTACCCCCTCTTTCCTTGTCTGATTCGAGGGGGATCCCGTTGAGTTCTTATGCTTTCATGTCTACAACTCAGTTCATCCGATTATTACAGGGATGAACCTAATCCGGAATATGAACCATAAAAGAAAATACCGATTAAACCGATCACAAGAATACCGGTTACAGTACCTATTATCCAAAGAGGAATC